TTCGGTACTATTCAAAAATTTCGACATATTTCACTTTAATTATTATGAGAATAAATCCTACTACTTCTGGTCTTGGCGTTTCCACGCTTGAAGAAAAAAACCTAGGGCATATCGCTCAAATTATTGGCCCGGTATTGGATGTTGTTTTTCCCCCCGGCAAAATGCCTAATATTTTTAATGCTTTGATAGTTAAGGGTCGAGATACTGTTGGTCAACAAATTAATGTTACTTGTGAGGTACAACAATTATTAGGAAATAATCGAGTTAGAGCTGTCGCTATGAGTGCTACAGATGGGCTGATGAGAGGGATGGAAGTTATTAACACGGGAGCTCCTCTAAGTGTTCCAGTCGGAGGAGCTACTCTTGGACGAATTTTCAATGTTCTTGGGGAACCTGTTGATAATTTAGGTCCGGTGGATACTCGCACAACATCTCCTATTCATAGATCTGCGCCTGCCTTTATACAGTTAGATACAAAATTATCAATCTTTGAAACAGGAATTAAAGTGGTGGATCTTTTAGCTCCCTATCGCCGTGGAGGAAAAATAGGACTATTTGGAGGAGCTGGAGTAGGTAAAACAGTACTCATCATGGAATTGATTAACAACATTGCCAAAGCTCATGGAGGCGTATCCGTATTTGGCGGAGTAGGCGAACGTACTCGTGAAGGAAATGATCTCTACATGGAAATGAAAGAATCTGGAGTGATTAATGAAAAAAATATTGCGGAATCAAAAGTGGCTCTAGTCTATGGTCAAATGAATGAACCGCCGGGAGCTCGTATGAGAGTTGGTTTGACTGCCCTAACCATGGCAGAATATTTCCGGGATGTTAATGAGCAAGACGTACTTTTATTCATCGACAATATCTTTCGTTTCGTCCAAGCGGGATCAGAAGTATCCGCCTTATTAGGAAGAATGCCTTCTGCAGTAGGCTATCAACCTACACTTAGTACAGAAATGGGTTCTTTGCAAGAAAGAATTACTTCTACCAAAGAGGGATCCATAACTTCGATCCAAGCAGTTTATGTACCTGCAGACGATTTGACTGACCCTGCTCCTGCCACGACATTTGCACATTTAGATGCTACTACCGTACTATCAAGAGGATTAGCTGCCAAAGGTATTTATCCGGCAGTGGATCCTTTAGATTCCACGTCAACTATGTTACAACCCCGGATTGTTGGCGAGGAACATTATGAAATTGCGCAAAGAGTTAAGCAAACTTCACAACGTTACAAAGAACTTCAAGACATTATAGCTATCCTTGGGTTGGATGAATTATCCGAAGAGGATCGTTTAACTGTAGCAAGAGCACGAAAAATTGAGCGTTTTTTGTCACAACCCTTCTTCGTGGCAGAAGTTTTTACTGGTTCTCCAGGGAAATATGTTGCTCTCGCAGAAACAATTAGGGGGTTTCAATTGATTCTTTCCGGAGAATTAGATGGTCTTCCCGAACAGGCCTTTTATTTGGTGGGTAACATTGACGAAGCTACCGCGAAAGCTATGAACTTAGAAGTGGAGAGTAATTTGAAGAAATGACCTTAAATCTTTGTGTACTGACTCCTAATCGAATTATTTTGGATTCAGAAGTGAAAGAAATTATTTTATCTACTAATAGTGGCCAAATTGGCGTATTACCTAACCATGCCCCTATTGCCACAGCTGTAGATATTGGTCTTTTGAGAATACGCCTCAATGATCAATGGTTAACTGTGGCTCTGATGGGCGGTTTCGCTAGGATAGGTAATAATGAGATAACTATTTTAGGAAATGATGCGGAGATGAGTACTGACATTGATCCGCAAGAAGCTCAACAAGCTCTTGAACTAGCTAAAACTAACTTAAGTAGAGCTGAAGGTAAGAAACAGGCAATTGAGGCAAATCTAGCTCTCAGGCGGGCTAGGACACGAGTAGAGGCTATCAATGCTAGTGCTAGTCAATAAATCAAAATAATCAATCAAAAGAAGTTTTTTATCTTTAGAAGTGGAAGTTATTTATTATATATTATACATACCCCATTTTAATTGTGCTAATTGAAATGCAATACAATTAAAGTATAATAAAGTCTAATCTGATACAACTAAAAGAAGAAGTATGGTAGAAAAACTTATTAGATACCATTGACTCCGGTATCTAATAAGTTCTACCTACTATTGGATTTGAACCAATGACTCCCGCCGTATGAAAGCAATACTCTAACCACTGAGTTAAGTAGGTCATTTATTACCAAAAGGGATCCATTACTTCGGGAATTATAGATGGAATATTATTTATAAGCAATACCAATCCTAATTTAACAGTAAATGTGCCATAGAATTATCCTGTGGGATCATGGAATATCCATCTTGACAAGAAATTATCTATATGTTAAGATATCTACGAACAAGGGCTATAGCTCAGTTAGGTAGAGCACCTCGTTTACACGTGCGCCAATGCTTTTCAAGGGAACCTATTATGCAATGAACATAATTTCTCTTATTGAGAAATCGATGTCTTAC